TTGATTCGAAATCACGGGATCCATAGATGTTACAGACGGTGAATCCGTTTTTTTTATCCCTCTGTCACTCTATCTTTGTTCGTCTATAATGACTGATGAATCAAGAACTTTCAATTGGAACTGATTCTGTCAATTGGTATTTTTTCTTGTAATTATTCCATTGTATCTCGCAAAAAAGGAAACTTAGGTAAGTGCTTTATAAACATATGTATAAAAAAAGAACGTATCTCATTTAGTTCCTTCATGCCTACTATAACTAGTTATTTTGGTTTTCTACTGGCTGCTTCAACTATAACCTCGGCTCTATTGATTGGTCTGAGCAAGATACGACTTATTTGAAATTCATTAAATGAACAATTCATTCATAAAAATGAATATTTCTGCGAAATTCCAGGTATTCTATAGTTCTTTCCCGCGTCAATTGCCAATTCTTGGTCATTGAGATTCCTGGTCGATTTGGATTAATATTTAGGGATAAATATTACCTCTCTTTTTCTCCTCTTTCAAAGAAATTGAAATGATTGAAGTTTTTCTATTTGGAATCGTCTTAGGTCTAATTCCTATTACTTTGGCCGGATTATTCGTAACTGCATATCTACAATATAGACGCGGCGATCAGTTGGACCTTTGATTGAGTAAGATCTCTTTTTTTTTATTGACCTCCTGCAGATTAAGGAGGAGGTCAAATTCAGGTTGCAGTTTAAGTTAGTGAAGTTATTTTATTGTGATTCGACATTACAAGAACAGAATCACGCTCTGTAGGATTTGAACCTACGACATCGGGTTTTGGAGACCCACGTTCTACCGAACTGAACTAAGAGCGCTTTCTTATGACAGGAGATACGACTGTCAAGAAAAGAATTCTTCTTGTATCCCCAATACATCTTGCATCCATCGCATATACTATATAAAAAAGTATGAAAAATGATGTCCAATTTTCATCGATCTCAATTGACCCCTCGTTACTGCCCATAGAAGAAGTAATAGGTAGGGATGACAGGATTTGAACCCGTGACATTTTGTACCCAAAACAAACGCGCTACCAAGCTGCGCTACATCCCTTTCCATTGTTGTACAGTGTCATTGTAGAGAATCCCTGTTTTGTTTTCCACATCGTTATTTCCTCCATCTATATACAATATATTTTGGCATTTCTTCTTTTTTTTTTTGTTTTATATAATAAAAGAATTATATACATATGAAATATGAAACCTAACGTATAAAAAAATGAATATTTGTTGGTAATGCTCAGGAAGAAGGGTCATCTTTTTCTGTTTTAGGGACAAGTGGATCTCATCTACTGGATCATTGTACATATCTATTTTAGTTAGGGATTCCGCGTACAAATACAAGTGATCTTTAACTACATATGCATCTGATCATATATGTTATTCCAATAAAGAAGGAGGATTTTCAATGCGAGATATAAAAACATATCTCTCCGTGGCACCTGTGTTAACTGCTCTATGGTTTGGGTCTTTAGCAGGTCTATTGATAGAAATCAATCGTTTATTCCCAGATGCGTTGACATTCCCTTTTTTGTCATTCTAGTTATTGACGTGGTAAGGAATGAACGAAGAAGATTAGAGATACAATAAATTCTCTGTGACCAATCCCCCCCTTTTTTTTTCAGTTGTTTAGGATAGGAAAGAGAAAGAATAAAAATGGATTGAACCTTAGTGAAACTTGGGTTCAGGATAGAATGCATAGAGGTAGAACAGAAATGGAAATGTGGGTCTAGAGCAGGCTGTTCAAAAGATCATACAAGATAGTAAATGAAATACTGGGATTGGGAATAATTAATAGTTAGAAATAATTGTATTACTTATTACTACTCTATTGATTGCAACGAAATCTTTCATAATTTGATTTCGAGTTAGCAACTTCTCTTCTATTCTATTTATTTTTCGTTCCTTTACTCTTCTTTTCTTCGGTTCGGATCGAAAATAGAAGAATTGAGTGAATCCAAAGGAGGTTCATGGCCAAGGGTAAAGATGTCAGAGGAATAGTTATTTTGCAATGTACCAATTGTGTCCGAAATGATTTCAATAAAGAATCGCGGGGCACTTCCAGATATATTACTCAAAAGAATCGACACAATACACCTAGTCGATTAGAATTGAGAAAATTCTGTCCTTATTGTTACAAGCATACGATTCATGAGGAGATAAAGAAATAGATCGAACAGAGTGCGTGTACCGCCTTTCCAAGGAACAGGAAGAAATTATATATATAAACAAATCAAGTCCTATTTCGGTCGGATCCGAAATGAACGAAGAAATAGGATTTTAGAGATAAGGAATAAACCATGGATAAATCCAAGCTACCCTTTCGTAAAAAAAAGCGATCTTTTCGTAGACGTTTGCCCCCAATTGGATCGGGGGATCGAATTGATTATAGAAACATGAGTTTAATTAGTCAATTTATTAGTGAACAAGGAAAAATATTATCTAGACGAGTGAATAGATTGACCTTGAAACAACAACGATTAATTACTATTGCTATAAAACAAGCTCGTATTTTATCTTCGTTACCTTTTCTTAATAATGAGAAACAATTTGAGAAAACCGAGTTGATCCCTAGAACCACTGGTCCTAGAACCAGAAATAAATAGGTCCACTACTCAATTGAATCAAAACAACTTGAATCAAAACAACTCTAATTGGAACTCAAAATCGGATTGATGTTTTGTTCGAAAAAGCCGAGAAATTGGATTGTCGCGTCGTAATAAAAAAAAAGAATGGGAGAAGAAATCTTTTTTTTTTGAAACGTGTTCGTTCATTCCTACTACTTATCTTATCATATGAATTTCTACTCTACCTTCCCGGGGGTCATTCTCCGGGGAACTCCATTTAAATCATTGCGGCGAATTCCTTCCAATCTCCTTTATTTGACGATCTCATTGGAAATCATGTAAAGACAATTCCTGTCGGATATAGCTATTTGTGCAAGTATTTTACGATTAAGAAGCAACTGCCTCTTGTACAGATCGTGTATTAATCGACTATAACTATAGGATACCCCATTCTCACGAGTTACTGCATTTATCCGAGTGATCCACAAACGACGAAAATATCTCTTTCGTCTGCCTCTATCCCGATGGGTGGAAACCAAAGCTCTCATTTTCTGTTGAGTAGTAGTTCGAGTAAGTCTTGAATGAGCCCCTCGAAAGGTTGAGGCAAATAAACGAATTTTTGTTCGACGTCTCCGAGCTATATATCCTCGTCTAACTCTGGTCATTGAATCAAATGAAACTTTGATGAATAACTAATTGATTTCTTTTCTTTCAGTCATTCTTTTCCCCTCGCCTGGTTTATTAATAACAAAACGGATTCCTCCGATGTATAAAATAAAAATTCCAATGGCTTTTGCTACTATGACCTTCCCAACCACGATTTTTTATTTCTTCCAGGCATCGCCTCAAAAGAAGAAATTTTACCGATATTTTTGGTATAAAAAAAAATGGGTAGTAAATGTAAATGGATAAATAAATAGTGGCTTCCATCGTTTCTATGGTTACTTCTTAAACGGTGAGGTCCTCTCTATACACCGGAGCCTCTTCCCTCATTTAATGAATGTTATTGGTAACTTGTACAGTTCACACTCTTCGGCTCTACCCATGAATTATCTAGTAATAGGTCTTTTCACAATGAGATCTATCCATACAGTGACGGCATTTCATTATGAAGGTTGGCTAGGTAGCTGACCCTGTTAGTCCGTTCTTGCAAAAGAAAGTAGGAGCACCATCTTTCTGCTTCTTAACTTAAATACCATTTCCACCGCTTAATGGATAACCGTTTGCTACCAATGGGGAATTGCTTTTCATCTCAAATCGAGGTGATTGGATTTGCACCAATGGAAACCATAAATTCCATACACAATAGAGGTCTATGATAGATCTTTATTTTTAGATAGTGAATGGAGTTTTTTCATTCTATCCTATTCATTGGTCATTGATACTGGAAAAATTGTCTCATTTGTTCTAGTTCATGATCTGAACGAGTCGCACATACACCCTAGTACATGTTCCTCGACGCTGAGGACATCCCCGAAGAGCAGGAGATTTCGTGACATTTCTGATTGGCTGTCTTGTGTTTCTAATAAGTTGTTTAATAGTTGGCATGCTGAATCGTATACAGAATGGGCTGGTTTAGATCGATCCTAACCGAATGATTATGAATTACTTCCATTTCATATTTTATCCGGGTAAAAGAAAAAGATCAAATCACGGTTCATTCGAATTATGATTCGAAATGGAATCACGGATTTATGCGAAATCCCCGGTACTTTCGATCGCTACAAGATCAACAATGCCATGAGCTTGGGCTTCTGTTGCGGACATAAAAACATCCCTTTCCATGTCTTCCGATATAACCCATAAAGGATTGCCCGTTCTTTGTACATAAACCCTTGTGAGGGTTTCACGGAGTTTCAGTAGTTCTTCTGCTTCCAGGATAAATTCTCCTGTGGGTGCCTCATAAAAAGAACTAGCAGGTTGGTGGATCATAACCCTGATGATATAACATAATAAACGATTCCTCTATCTCGCATGATCAGGCGAAGGGATAAAGAAAAACAAGAAGAAAAAGATAGAATTGAACAACCGTACAGGCATCCTTTGTGCATTGCATACGGCTCTGCAATGGAATTTCTTTTTCCCTTCTCCATCGAAGAAAAAGACAAATAGAATTCATCAGACCCAGATCGTTGAATGATCCATTTACCATCCTTCCTTTCGAAGGAGTCAAAAAATACTATGATGGTCCCGTTGCTTTATATATTTATCTCGTCTGTGATTCAGCAATCCCAAAGTTTCTTTCTGATCCGATCAAATAAGGAAAAAATGATCTTTTTTTTTCATACTCTTTCATAACATAAATATTGGAAAGATACTTCTGGTGTGGAAGCAAAAAGGTTTGTGACACTGAAATGGACCCCGATACATAAGATCAAATCGGAAATAACCTTTGTTTCATACTACTATCTCGATACATAATCTCATGTTATGAAAAACAATAATGGTTTGCTAATATCGAACTCGAAGTGCCATGCTATTATTACGTATTATTCATATTCCATATGGCGAAGGCATAGTCTTCTTTTTTCTCTCAAATAAAAAAACTCATTAGCGCCAAGCGTGAGGGAATGCTAGACGTTTGGTAATTTCTCCTCCGACCAGGATGAAAGATCCCATTGAAGCGGCTAATCCCATGCATATTGTATGCACATCTGGTGGCACAAATTGCATAGTATCATAAATAGCTATTCCTGGTATTACCCATCCGCCAGGGGAGTTTATAAACAAATAAAGATCCCTGGCATCATCCTCTATGCTGAGATATACCATGAGACCAACAATTTGATTCGAGATCTCGCTATCAACTTCTTGGCCTAAAAAAAGTAATCTTTCTCGATAAAGTCGGTTGATTAGGACAAAATTGTATCCTTTAGGAACCGTACACGCACCTTTGGATGCATACGGTTCAATAAATTGAAATTGCGAAAAAAAAAGAATCAATGTGTCGATTCCAGCCCTTTCTCTTTTCGTAACAGGTTTTTCCTAACAAAGGGGCTTTTTCTTCCATTTTTCAAGAAAAACGAGTTTTGCTTGCTTTCCTATAAAAAAAGAATTCACTGAACTTATCGAATTAACCTCTCATTGATGTATTGTTTCATCGAGATCCAAATCACGATGTAATTTTCTTGTTCCTGAATGGGCCTCTTCCACTCTTTTAGGTTTATGCTCTACTCCGGGTAAAGATCTGACCGAATTCTATTTGCACATATAGGACAAATAATCTCAGTACCACTTCTTTATTGCTACGACTTCTTTTTTTTTTTCAATTCGTTTCGTGCCTTCCGCCAAATATTCAATGTATTCATCATATTCCTCCATTGATTGGAGGTATGAGATCACTCATATGGTAGAAAGGAATTATTTATGATACGAGTGGTAATCATACATAGGTTACCAAGTTGGTATTTTCTGAACGGGGCCTGTATACTTCATTTTATTGGTCCAAGCCAACCATAAAATCTTCTAATTGAGAATATGGATCCCGCAACCAAATAAATTGATCTAATTGCACTTCACGCTCCGAATTATTGATGGTTCAATCAATCTAATCTTTCTTGGGCGAAACAGAGGATATCTCGATCGGAAGAGAGAACGGGGAAATCCCATATGACCCAATATGTCTGACAAGTCGCACTATACGTCAACCCAAACTGCATCTTCCTCTCCAGGACTCCGAAAAGGTACTTTTGGAACACCAATGGGCATGAAATTAAAGAAAAAGAGGTTAAGTACTATACTTAACTTTGATGTGGAAACGTAACAACAGGTTTATTGTCTTTATAATATTTCCTTTATTGTATTTTAGCCATAGATTGGAAGGTTCATGGAGGAAGACGGAATGAATAAAGGAAAATTCTTACGAATGGATCGTTCGAATGATGAGCAAATATCTATGCATTCGCTCCCAAAAAAGGGGACCAACCCCCATTGCGTATTGATACTTATTGGGTATAGAATAGATCTGCTTCTCTTTGTTCCTACGAACAAGAATTGTTCAATTATTACCAACGGAACAGAATAAATATTCACCCTTGCCTTGCTTTAGGATAATCCACTGAAAGGGTGAGGTCCATAGCATAGTCTTTTCCAATGCGATAAAGTTACATAGTGTCTATTTTATCTTTGATAAAGGGGTATTTCCATGGGTTTGCCTTGGTATCGTGTTCATACCGTCGTATTGAATGATCCCGGTCGGTTGCTTTCCGTCCATATAATGCATACAGCTCTAGTTTCTGGTTGGGCCGGTTCGATGGCTCTATACGAATTAGCGGTTTTTGATCCCTCTGACCCCGTTCTTGATCCAATGTGGAGACAAGGTATGTTCGTTATACCCTTCATGACTCGTTTAGGAATAACCAATTCATGGGGTGGTTGGAGTATCACAGGAGGGACTATAACGAATCCGGGTATTTGGAGTTACGAAGGTGTGGCCGGGGCACATATTGTGTTTTCTGGCTTATGCTTCTTAGCAGCTATCTGGCATTGGGTGTATTGGGATCTAGAAATATTTTGTGATGAACGTACGGGAAAACCCTCTTTGGATTTGCCCAAGATCTTTGGAATCCATTTATTTCTCTCAGGGGTGGCTTGCTTTGGGTTTGGCGCATTTCATGTAACAGGCTTGTATGGTCCTGGAATATGGGTGGCCGATCCTTATGGCCTAACCGGAAAAGTACAATCTGTAAATCCAGCGTGGGGCGCGGAAGGTTTTGATCCTTTTGTTCCGGGAGGAATAGCTTCTCATCATATTGCAGCGGGGACATTGGGCATATTAGCGGGTCTATTCCATCTTAGTGTCCGCCCGCCCCAACGTCTATACAAAGGATTACGTATGGGCAATATTGAAACTGTCCTTTCCAGTAGCATCGCAGCTGTCTTTTTTGCAGCTTTCGTTGTTGCTGGAACTATGTGGTATGGTTCAGCAACTACCCCAATCGAATTATTTGGTCCCACTCGTTATCAGTGGGATCAGGGATACTTCCAGCAAGAAATATATCGAAGGGTTAGCTCCGGGCTAGCCGAAAATCTTAGTTTGTCGGAAGCTTGGTCTAAAATTCCCGAAAAATTAGCTTTTTATGATTACATCGGTAATAATCCGGCGAAAGGGGGATTATTCAGAGCAGGCTCAATGGACAACGGGGATGGAATAGCAGTTGGATGGTTAGGACATCCCGTCTTTAGAGATAAAGAAGGACATGAGCTTTTTGTACGTCGTATGCCTACTTTTTTTGAAACATTTCCAGTAGTTTTGGTAGACGGAGATGGAATTGTGAGAGCCGATGTTCCTTTTAGAAGGGCAGAATCGAAGTATAGTGTCGAACAGGTAGGTGTAACTGTTGAGTTCTATGGCGGCGAACTCAACGGAGTCACTTATAGTGATCCTGCTACTGTGAAAAAATATGCTAGACGTGCCCAATTGGGTGAAATTTTTGAATTAGATCGTGCTACTTTGAAATCCGATGGTGTTTTTCGTAGCAGTCCAAGGGGTTGGTTCACTTTTGGACATGCTACGTTTGCTTTGCTCTTCTTTTTCGGACACATTTGGCATGGTGCTAGAACCTTGTTCAGAGATGTTTTTGCTGGTATTGACCCAGATTTGGATGCTCAAGTGGAATTTGGGGCATTCCAAAAAGTAGGAGATCCAACTACAAGGAGACAAGTAGTCTGATACAACATTGCTCTGGTATCTTTCGCCTCTATTTGATTTTTATGATTTGACATAAGGGACTGTAGAAATCTTGATTTTCATCATCGTCTTTTCTTTGACTCTTGTCCTTTTTTTATCTGGAAAATGATCCCAAATGAACAGATGTGGAAGCTATAATTGTAAACCACGATCGAATCCATGGAAGCATTGGTTTATACATTCCTGTTAGTCTCGACTTTAGGGATAATTTTTTTCGCTATCTTTTTTCGAGAACCACCTAAGGTTCCGACTAAAAAGATGAAATGATTTTTCATTATCTCAATTGAAATAATGAGCCTCCCATATTGGGAGGCTCATTATTTCAACTAGTCCCCGTGTTCCTCGAATGGATCTCTTAGTTGTTGAGAGGGTTGCCCAAAAGCGGTATATAAGGCGTACCCAGTAAAGCTTACAAGTGAACCAGATATGGAGATGGCGACTAGGGTTGCTGTTTCCATTATTAGATAATTTCAAGACCACGATGGATCTACGCTACGATAAGATCGTTTATTTACAACGAAATAGTATACAAAGTCAACAGATCTCAACCAATGCAATAAGATTTATGGCTACACAAACCGTTGAGGGTAGTTCTAGATCTGGGCCAAGACGAACTATTACAGGGGATTTATTGAAACCATTGAATTCGGAATATGGTAAAGTGGCTCCTGGATGGGGAACTACCCCCTTCATGGGTGTCGCAATGGCTCTATTTGCAATATTCCTATCTATTATTTTGGAGATTTATAATTCTTCGGTTTTACTGGATGGAATTTCAATGAGTTAGGTCCATAAGAAAATGAAGTCCTAGCTTTTCAATCAAAAATGAATCACTTAGGACTCGGATTTCTAGGCCGTTTTGGTAGTTCGACCGTGAAATTCCGTTGTTTCGGTATTTCCGGAATATGAGTGTGTGACTTGTTATAATTGATCCTATTGATAGTACAGAGAATAGGTCTGTCATCTCTATCGAGACGGTTCTGCCTCGTCGGGTATTCATCCATCCTAGTATCTGGAGCACGGAATATATGGAATAGATCAAGAAATATTTGAACTATGATTCATACCTACTATTCAGACCTCTCGACCGGACTCCAAAAAATTTTCAAACTTCAAACAAAGAAGTATTTATTGAACGATTTTTCTTCCTTCAGAATTATGCTTATTTTGACCGAAGGACATTCTATGGATTTTTAGTCATTCCATCCATTCATTGAATAAGTGATGATCGAATGGTTCTTACTCAGAGAACCTTTTTGGCTTAGTTTGGGGGCTTCATTGAATCATCGTGGTTCTAGTATGAATCTAAGGTTTCTTTCAATCGATTCATAGGGTCTCAACAAGAGAATTCCTATCAATAGTAAACAAAACATATAGTAAATCTGCATTACGCACAAACAAAAACAACAAATCAAATAACAAATAAAATAAATAGGGGAAGAGAAGATTCAAGAGGCCTGTAACGATCAACATAAAGACAGATGAGCCAACTTGATATTTTGGCATTATCATCACAAAGAACAGATTCTGGATTTTGATTCCTTCGCTTCGTGTTTTCAGGAACGATTGAATTAAGCGGCTAAGCTAAAGAAGTTTCAAACTTTCTATTACATCTCCGTTGCAACCACTATTTGGGTGTTTCTGCTTGAGCCGTACGAGATGAAACTCTCATATACGGTTCTCGGAGGGGGAGTCCCCTTGGTTTACCTATCTCAATAAAGTATATGATTGGTTCG